TCTTTTCTCATTCTGCATTGAATCATATGAATCGATCTAGCAATGATGGAATTTCGATTCTGTTTACTGAATCACATGAAATTTTACCCAACTCCATATATATGGAATGTATGAAATACGTATGAACGGAGGAAAAAAGATGATTTTAGACTTAATTTTAGACTTAGTTAAATTGGAATTTCTAAGAGACAGATCCAAACGGAAAGGAATTGATAAATTCCACTTAGAATTATGGAGTTTTTTTATTTTGTCTAGAATAGAAAATTCACTTTATACCATTATTATGATATTACATATTCCAATCCGATTGGATATCAGAAAAATAAATGGATTCGGGATTTGATCCATTCACGGAGATAAAGACATAATAATCAGAAACAATATAACAATAGAAAGTTAATTTTTTGAGTACTTAACTCTTTCGTGAATTCCATTGTTCCAAAAATGATTTGCAGAGAACTCCTTTTTCTTTTTTTCGTAGAATTTTGATTTTTAGAATACGATTGAAGTGCATAAGAAGGCTTGTATTTATTAAACCCGCGCTGCTATAGCTATCTATCCATACATCGCTCTCCTTTCCTTTATTGCATACTTCTACTCGGGACAGCACATGTGGTACTCTATCAAAATTTCTATTTTCTCTTCAATCTAATCAATTTAAATTGCAGTACGACAAGTGTCCGCCTATTCCCTATAAACAGGCATCATACACAAATAATATACCCCATAAGCTAACTGTGGAACACAACTTATGTTTGGGGTTTACATATACTAATAATTGACATTATAATTGAAATTGAGTTGAGAAGGTTTTTTTTTCAATAAAAAAATCAAGACTGATTAGTTATATATCAATTTTGAGTTTCTTATATCATTTATCATTAGGTAAAGACAATTTGAGATGTAAATCCAAGAGTGGGTCATGAATTTACAGTCATATAGTTAATGGTTCCAATTTGTTCTGAATTTTTGCTTTTGTAACTGAAAAAAATTCCCATTTGGTTTTTTATTTTTTAATAGAAAAGAGAGGTATTTAGATATTGGGTGTTTTGAGATACTATAAAATTAATTGAAGGGAAGGCGCCGGCCCCCCCCAAAAAAACAAATAACAAATAAAGGGGAATATTTCATCTATTTGGTATCGTTTTGGCGGCATGGCCGAGCGGTAAGGTGGGGGACTGCAAATCCTTTTTCCCCAGTTCAAATCTGGGTGTCGCCTGATTAACAAAAGACAAGACTCGAAATCCCTTATTCTTTATTCCCCTTTGCTGTTATAACTCGCCGAATTTTTCCCAGCAAAACACGCGTAGTCTTGAGACTTTCTTGATTGGAAACAGCTGGGGGTTCCCTTCTTTAAATTAAAGTGCCGTAACTCGTTGTATTTAGGATTCAAGGAAAGATTATAGTAGTGGAAGGGCTATCATATCAAATAAAGAGTTACCGATTTTTTTCCATTACTAATGTCGTGTCTACTGGCCGGGTCTTGAATTAGATTGGATGGATAATTGGCTTTTTTCTTTTACTTAATGATAATGAAGGACAAGAAAAATAAAGAATAGGTATCAGTATTCCTACATATATATATTAGTAGCATTCCCTTTGATACTTCAAAAGAAAAGCGTAACTGCAGTTTAATTTTTCATATTTATTGGAGTCTTTGATCGAGGGTGTTGGGTCAGAATCCCCTTTTGACTCTGCACCAGTGATTCCACTATTATTAATAAACACTAATGGAATAATTCCTTCATATTGAGAGAGATAGGGGACATAATTCACATGGATATAGTAAGTCTCGCTTGGGCTGCGTTAATGGTAGTCTTTACATTTTCCCTTTCACTCGTAATATGGGGAAGGAGTGGACTCTAGAGATACTACGAATTGAGTTGGGGAATCAAATTGTATCACTTTTTTATAGATTTTTTATAGATCGTTTTGCAAAGCATAAATAATCTTTATTAATTATTTAATATATTTAATTCATTTTAAAAAATTGAATTAATAAAAATATCTTCATTCCGAAATTGTATTGGCTTTTATTTCTGCTGTGCTTTCTTGACGCGTTTGCTATCATGGCTGAAGGATTCAAAATCGATAGGATAACCCCTTTCTAATTTCGAAATCCGAAGAAGTTACCGTAGAACTCCTTGGATTATCTGTAGACCGCGCAATCGATTACTTCTGTGAAATGCTAAAAAAAAGATTACTTTCTAATTTTCTAGAAATTAGAAAATAATAAGAGTTGCCTCGCGATTATTTCAGATTGATTGGAATCAACAAAAATCAAATAGATAAAGGAAACAAATAGATGAAGCAAAGAAATAGAATTGAGATACTATGTACATTACATATATTTAATTGATATTAACATTTATGAAGATCCATATACATATTGTAGATTGATCTCGATTCAGTTTGTATCTTTCGAGATTACAATAATAAAAATGGATAGTATGGTCGAACGATTCAAAAATGAATCGTTCGACCATACTATTACTATCGG